TCCGAGGAAGTATTTCCATAATCTTCTTCTGTCCCAAGCCACGACTCATCTACAGAATGAGTCACCATCGATATCGACACATCTGAGCTCGACAAATCATCGGGCGTTCCACGCTTCAATCCATTTCCTTCTTCTTGTTGCTGGATGTCTCGTTTGTGAAAGTATTTTCTCTCTTTTCGGTGCCTTTAGTGACTTCGAAAAGGTCAAATCTTTCATCATGGAATCATCTATGATTGAGATTGAGTTGGAAAAACTTCTGGATCGGTATCCTCCATCTGAATCTTTCGGGTTAAGGTTAACTAATTTCTTTCTAGGTGCTCTGGCAAACATGTTAGTAGGTGATGTTTATGGAATACGCGTTAAAAAGAAGAAGAAATTTTGGAATATCAATCTCAGCAAGATCATCAATCTCTTCAGCTATCTCTTAAGTATCCTCATCAATCAAATCACTTTTTCGATACATACGAGAAGTCTAAGTCATACAAGTAAAGAGATCTATTCATTGATAAGAAAAAGAAAAAACGCGAAGGCGTATTGGATTGATGATAAAATAGACTACTGGGCCGCAACCACAAACAGTAATGCGGTTGAGGATGAAGAAAAAGAAGTCTTGATTCAGTTCTCCACCGTAACGTCAGAAAAAAGGATTGATAAAATTTTATGGAGTCTGCTGACTCATAGTGATCATTTATCAAAGAATGAATATGATGATCAAATGATTGAAGAACCGGGCGAATTTTACTTACGAAACATAGTTGACATTCATAAAAAGGATCTACTAAATTATGAGTTCAATACATCCTGTTTAGCAGAAAAACGGATATTCCTTGCTTATTATCAGGCAATCACTTATGCAAAAACCTCGTCTGGGGCTGATCCTTTTCCTGTCCCATCTCATCGCAAACCCTTTTCGCTCCGCGTATCCTTATCCCCCTCTAGGGGTATTTTAGTGATAGGTTCTATAGGACTTGGACGATCCTATTTGGTCAACTACCTAGCGAAAAACTCCTATCTTCCTTTGATTACGATATTGCCGCACAAGTTCCGGGATACAATTTTTCGTTCCGAGGATGAGTTTACTGATGACGAGGATGATTTCGGTTCTGATGATGAAAGTATGGATTGTGAGACTCGTAACGATATTGAGATTGTTCGTGAAGAGATTCATGCTCTTGACTATATTGATCGTGATATTAATGATAGTGCCAATCACGATCGTAACATTGATTTGGAGCTGGAACTGCTAACTATAATGTCTGAGGAAGATGAAAGTGAGGGCATGGATACGATATGGCGCGTATCCTCACTTTATCTCTGCCTTCAATTCGAATTAGCAAAAGCAATGTCTCCTTGCATAATATGGATTCCAAACATTCATGAGGTGGAGTTGAATTCGACTTTCTTCTACCTCGGTCTATTAGTGCACCTTCTCTCCTGGGATTCTGAAAGCTCTTCCACTAGAAATAGTCTTGTTATTGCTTCGACCCATCTTCCCCAAAAAATGGATCCCTCTCTAATAGCTCTGAAGAGATTAAATACGTGCATTAAGGTACGAAGGCCTCTTATTTCACAACAACGAAAGCACTTTTTAACTCTTTCATATACTAGTGGATTTCGCTTGGAAAAAAAAATCTTCCATACTAATGGACTCGAGTCCATAACCATGGGTTCCACTGCACGAGAGGTTGTAGCACTTACCAATGAGGCCCTATCGATTAGTCTTTCACAGGGGAAATCCATTATAGACGATAATACAATTAGATGCGCTCTTCATAGACAAACTTGGGATTTGCGAGCCCATGTAAGACCGGTTCGGAATTCTCGGATGCTTTTCTATCAGATAGGAAGGGCTGTAACACACAATTTACTTCTAAGTAATTGCCCCACAGATGCTATATCTATCTATATGTTTAAGAAATTATGTAGCGAAGGGGATTCTTATGTGTACAGATGGTACTGCCAACTTGGAATGAGCATGAAGAGATTAACGATACTTCTTTATCTTTTGACTTGTTCTGCCGGATCGGTCGCTCAAGATCTTTGGTCTCGACCCGGACCAGATGAAAACAATGGGATCGCTTCTGGTAGACTCGTTGAGAATAATTCTGATCTAGTTCATGGCCTATTAGAAATAGAAAGCGTTCTAGCGGGAATCTCGCCGCGAGAAAAAGATTGCAGTCAGTTTGATAAGGATCCAGTGAGATTTCGGCCCCAACCAAGGAATCCCTCAGCTAGGATGCACCGTGCATTTGGTTCTATACTTGATCAGATAGTTCTCGACGCACCGCAGACGATCGACCTTCCCGGGGGGAAAAAATTCAACCCGAAGAAGATGTTATCCGAGTTCATAGTTTGGTCTCCTAGAATATGGTCCCCTTGGGGCTTTCTATTTGATTGGATCGAAAGGGCCAATGACAATGCAGTGGGATTTCCCTCTTGGTACAATGTAGTTTTGGCCGAGGAGATCCAGTTCGCTCGTTTTAACTATGACGAGGATTAC